CCTCGGTCCTATGATTTATACCTTCTCGTGGTAGTACTGTAAGTAAAGATAAAATCTTGAAACCAAATAAATCAATAAAAAGTCCCGCCGACGTGCCCGCGCTTCGCTGGTGGGTCATCGAGGGTTTCGCACCCGTAGACTACAAAACTAAGTTATATTTAAATTATCTTAAATATAGTATTGAGAATAATCTTTCCTTTGTGTATACTTAGAGTATAAAGGTTCTATCATACTATTTTATGATTAGGTTCTGTTGGAGCAACCTGGTGGGACGAGGCTATTGGGTTTTATGATAAGGTTCTATGATAAGTTAGATTTAACAAATAGATACGAGAAAAACCTTTAGGCGGATCTCCATCAGGTGTGTCGAAGAATAAATTCTTCATTAATAATAATGGTTATTATTAATAAAAACATAGCCGATATTTGCCTATATTCATAAAATATACATTTCCTTTAGATATAAGATTGTATCATATATAAGTAATAGGTTAATCGGATTAATTCTGTTAATGAGGGATGTTTACTCTCATTAAAAAGTATTAAAGCGGGAATGGCGAAGCCCGAAGAAAACAGATTCTTTGGGTACGAAAAAGGCCCGAAGGAGGGCAGGGCCCGATAAATATTCTTTGGAGGCCAAAAAAGGGGCTGAAAAAGGGAGGTCGTAGACCTCCCTTTTTCGGCCTCCAAGTAGGGGGCTTCGCCCCCTCCTCGGGGCTTTGCCCTTTTTTAGCCCCTCTTTCTCGGGCCCTCCTTTGGTCCAAGAAAAAAGGGCCGGGCCTTTTTTCTCGGCCCTCGCCCCTTTTTTTCTCGCCCTTCATGCAACGGCCGCTTCACGGCCGTCGCTTTTGATACCCACGCATGTGCATGGGTGGGGGATATGTGAAAACTAACCCCTTTAAGAAAAAGTGATATTACTATTTTAAGTTAGTTGTTAAGTGAGTAATGGTTTTATTCGGTGTATTAACCATGATTTTAGCGATTGCCCTATTTTCCCTTCGAATCCCTGCGATTTATTTTAACCGAATCACAATTATTCTATTACTATTCTCTGCATTATTATCATATAATTCACTTTATATTGATTTAATCGGTTCAGGAGTAGGAGTATTCGGTGGATTATTTCAAGTTACAACTATTACTCAAAGTATTGATGTATTTATCTATTTAGTAGGAGCTTTAGTACTTCTATTAAGTTCAAGTTCAAATTCATCTCAAACTTTAGTAAATAAGAGTAAAGGATTATCAGTATTAGCTGAATATCCTCTTATTGCTTTATTTTCTGTATTAGGTATGAGTAGTCTAATCTCAAGTAGTGATTTAGTGTCTATGTTCTTATCTATTGAATTACAAAGTTTTGCTGTATATGTTCTAGCTACTATTTATAGAGAGTCAGAATCAGCTACAGCAGCTGGATTAAAATATTTCTTATTAGGAAGTTTATCTTCAGCTTTAATTTTATTAGGAAGTAGTTTACTATATGGTTTCACAGGACTAACTAGTTTTGAAGGACTATATATGTTATGTTCTACAACAACAGGAAATACTGCTATTGAAATTAGTGTATTACTAATTATGGTAGGTCTACTATTCAAAGTATCTGCAGCTCCTTTCCATAATTGGGCTCCAGATGTATATGATGGAGTACCAACAGTAGTAACAACTTGGTTAACAACAATGCCAAAAATTTCTTTCTTAGTATTCGTTTTAGAATTCCAAGGATTTACTCAATTAGCTAATTGGTCTTCATGGACATACTTATTATTAATTAGTTCTTTACTATCATTATTAGTAGGTACAATTGGAGGATTAGCTCAATATAGAATCAAACGATTATTAACATATAGTACTATCTCTCATGTAGGATTTTTACTATTAGCATTAGCTATTAATAACGAAGAGTCTGTAGAGTCATTCTTATTTTATCTAATTCAATATACATTAACAAATATTAATGTATTCTTCATTTTAGTTGCATTTGGTTACTTATTACAAACTAAAGGATTATCTATTTATTCACCAGTTCAATATATTAATCAATTGAAAGGTCAACTTAAAGCAAATCCTTTACTTGGATTAAGTCTTGCTATTTGTCTATTCTCTATGGCTGGAATTCCTCCTCTATTAGGATTCTTTGCTAAACAGATGGTTTTATATGCAGCAACTCATAATGGAAATTTCTTCTTAGCTTTTGTAGCTATCTTAGTAAGTGTAGTAAGTGCTGCATATTATCTAAGAGTTATTAAAGTAATTCATTTTGATCCTTTAAATGTTACTGAAACAGTTGAAACAAATAAAGGAGAATTAACAACTTCAAGTAGTTTAGTAATTGCTACAATTACTCTTCTATTAATTTTCTTTATTATTAATCCAACACCATTATTAAACAGTGTTCACCTAATCACTCTAAATCTATTCTATTGGTAATGAGTACATTAACATTCTTTGTCCTATTCATTCCTGTATTAGCTTTAGTTTTACTTGTAGTGAATGCACTATTAGCTGTAAATAAACCTTACAGTGAAAAAGTATCACCTTATGAGTGTGGGTTTACTCCTCTTGGTGATGCTCGACAAAAATTCTCAGTACAATTCTATCTTGTTGCAATTTTATTTATTGTATTCGATCTAGAAGTTTTATTTTTATTCCCATTCGCAGTATCTTTATATGAGATCTCTACTATGGGATTCTGGATTGTAATTCTATTCTTAATTATTTTAACAATTGGTTTTGTGTATGAATGGTCTAAAGGAGCTTTAAAATTTACTAAAGATCCCTCAATTTCTAAAATTAACATCAACTAAATTTAGAAGATTATTTATATCTTTTTATTTTATTAATCAGGATCTAAGGCTTTGGCCCTAGGTCCCCCTTAATAAGAAAACCCTATATTTGTAATAAGATTGGTACTATAACCTGAATCTAAGTAATGCCTCCTTCGATTACTAATCTCTTGTCGTCTCTTTAATCAAAACTTCGGATCCTTCAACATCTAAAATTAATATTAACTAATTAATATTGATTAAAAAATAGGATCATATTATAGCATGGTCCACCCCACTCTAAGAAATAAAAGAGTAAGAGGGCCGACCTACGGGCCCTCGGTTTTACAATAATTGTTAATAAAAGGAAGAATTAAAGATTCTTCTTTCCGACCTCATGGTACAATGGCTAAGACACCACAACTTCACTGTGGGAATATCGGTTCGATTCCGATTGGGGTTATCTCAATATATTGATCTCCTTTATCTTAAATATTAGATTCAAAGAAACACTATTAGATGGAAGAACTTAAGAAAAATTGACTTTATCAAAGGAGAGGTCAACGAGAGGCGAATCCGAGAGAAGGCCCGTTGGGCCTTCTCTTGGTTTCACCAAAGGGGGCTTTGCCCTCCTTCGGCGAATCCTTGTTGGTCAAAGCGCACGGAGCGTTCTTCGGTCTTGTTCTATCTTCCATCAGTCATTATATTGCTAACATCCTCACAAAGTATTTGTTTTAAAATGATAGTAGACAGTTGTATGGCTGTCGTTGGTCTTTAGATCTTTTGCTATTTTATAAGTAATGATAATAGGCAATATAACTTTATATTTATTAATATAGAGTGCCATTTGGTAATTTCTCGATGGATTAAATCCATATTTTCACAAGTGTTTAACCTTAACCGGCCCTTGGCCGGATAAATTAAATATTATGGTAGCAGCAGCTAAAATCTTAGGAGCAGGATTAGCAACAATCGGATTAGCAGGAGCTGGAGTTGGAGTTGGATTAGTATTCGCAGCTTTAATTAACTCTACTTCTCGAAACCCATCTCTACGACCTCAATTATTCTCTTACACAATTCTTGGGTAAAATGCGTGCCCCCCTTGATCGTGAGATCATGAGGAAAATCGGGTGAATTGCAAGAAACTCCAATAACTTAATTGGACAATTTGCAGCGAAGCATATATCAGTGTTTAATAGATATATGAACGTTCAACGACTAATCAGTGAGCAACACTAGCAATAATCTGAACACGAGTGCCCGACAACACTATAATAATCTATTGGTGTTGATGACATAGTCTGAACAGTTTGGTAACAAACTGAAATAGAGGATAAAGAGCCTCTATGATAACATATTACATTGTCGCATTAACAGAGGCAATTGGTTTATTCGCATTAATGATGGCTTTCTTACTATTATACGCAGCGTAATCTGTATAAATAGTAATGAGTTCTATACAAATTAGTTTGTATAATCATTAAATATCCTTAAGGGTTCGATCTATTAGATCGGGCCCCCCCTCCTAATATCTTCTATAGATTTATTATTTTAAATGATAGAATTGCAACAATAATATTTCCTTCTATTAATTTACAACATTATGATTAAATTTACTAAGTTATTTATGAGCACTGACTCAAAACCAAATATCAATCCTATCCGATTTTATAATAACGCAGAGGAATCTAAATCTATTATTTTACTTGAAAATAAAAATAAGAGTGGAATCTATAAATGGGAAAATAAAATCTCTGGAGAATATTATATTGGTAGTGCTATTGATTTAAGTAAAAGAATGTCAGAATATTATCGAGAATCTTATATTACACATCCATCACGAGGTAAAAGTATTATCTGTTATGCATTAGTAAAATATGGTTATGATAATTTCAGTCTTTCTATTCTTGAATATTGTTCTAAAACAAAATTAATCTCAAGAGAACAATATTATTTAGATTTACTAAATCCTCCCTATAACATTCTTAAATATGCTTATTCTTCAGAAGGATATAAACATACATTAGAAGCTATCCAAAAAATGAGTTTAGCTAAAAAAGGTAAATTCACTAAAGAGGATAATAGTTTTTATGGTAAAACTCATACTGAAGAAGTTAAGAAATTAATGTCACAAGCAGCGTTAAAAAGAACTAAACCTAATAATGCTAAACCTGTATACTTAAAAGATTCAGATAACAACATTATTGGAGATTTTAAGTCAATGACAGAATTAAGTCTTTATTTAAAGGCCGATAAAGCCACTTTAACGAAATATAGAGATTCTAATAGATTATTTAGAAAACTATATTATATTGTATCTAAATCAAATTAATAACCACCCCTCTTCTCACTAAACCCTTTCTAATTAATATAAACCTTTCTTTAGAGGGGGGGAGGGGGGCGCAGCGCAGTTTTTAATATTTTTAGATAAAAGTAATAACGAAAAAAAGGATTATAACAACTTCTAATATGGTTAGATGGCTGTTCTCAACAAATGCTAAGGATCTTAAATTAACTAAATTTATTGAGGCGAAGGCGGCGCACAGCGCCACTCTTGCCAAGGCTAGCCTTCGACTGGCTTCGACTTTTAAAAAGTTTCAATTAAAATACCTAACGACAGTTAAAGTAATGTTTTTTCTAGAAAAAACTTCTTTTATTATTATGTTTATTAGTGCAACAATCTTAATTTGTGTACTTTTCAACCCAGATTTTTGGGAAATTAAATTATCATCTAATATTGTTCACGCAATGGGAACTGATAATGAAAATTTGTCTACAACCGTTACGGGGACTCTAAATGAAGTAAATAATACTTTAAATGAAGTAAATAAAACTTTATCTTCAGTTAGAGAAGAAGGAATTAAAGTAGATGTATCACCAAATGTAAGACAAGTCGTAGATATTGCAGCTTCTTCTTTAACAGTTTCAGCTGGGGTTTATACTGGTACTAAACTTGCAGAAATGACTCCAAGTTTAGCAGGTAAAACAGCAGTTGTAGCAGGTACTGTTTTAGCAACAGTAGCTGCAAAAACAATTATTCAAGAAACAGGAAAAAACGATACATTTACTATTAAGACTGATAATTCTTCTGAGAATCTTGAACCTGTGGAAAATCCACAATCTCCTTCAAATAATGATTGGTCTATTAATAGTCCTCATGAATCTAATTCTTTAGATTTAAATACTCTTTTATCTAGTTTAGAATCAACAGATTCTTTACAAAGAATTATGGAAAGTTTATTAACTTTATCTATGGTTAATTTCACATTAACTTTATATGTTTTAATTACTGTAATTTTAAACTTAAAAGATTTTACAAAAGTTAAATGGTTAAACGATAATCCTAAATTATTAAAATTTATTGAACGAATTAAAGTAGCAAGAACTTCTGTAGTTATTCCTATTTTATTATTATTATTGTTTATTTCTTTAATTTCTTGTTATGGATCATATAGTGTATTAAAAGCATTATTAATTTATAAATCTTCAGTAATGTAATTAATCTATATTAGTTAACGACTAACCTCACATTAATGATGGCATTCCTATTACTATACGCAGCGTAATTCGTTTCAATAGTAATAAGAGTTACACAAATTAACTTGTGTAGTCATTATTAACATTCTTACGGGTTCGATCTTTAATTAGATTGGGCCCCCCTCCTAAAACTAAAGGGTCTAATATAGTTTAAAGATTATAACGATCTTTCTATTACCTTAATTCTCAAGATATTGCTCGGTCCCATTCAGGGTCCTCAGTAAACCTCGGCTTCCTGAATAGGAAACCGGTGCCTCGCATGATTATGACAGGCTAAAAAGAACTATCATATACTAATAATATTAATAGTATAATTAGTATTACCATTTTATCTTATTTAATAAACTAAAGGGTCTAATTATACCTTCTAGTTTAGAAAGTATTAAGATCATAATTAGTGTATAAAATAATCAATAGTTGATACCTTATTAATAATTATAATCCTTCTTTTCGTTATTACTTATATGATAACATGATATTTCACAATGTTAACATTATTAAGTATTAATGAATAACATCGGACAACCTGGTTGTGAAACTAAGCCTATAAAAAACCTATATTTTACAAGAGATTCACATTATTTCTAGGGAATTATTATACACAAATATATAAGCAAAATCTATTCTTTAATCTATTACTCTAATTTATTAGTTAACCTTATTTCATAACAGTTAACACCGGTTAACACTAGTCCTGTATAACGCTGGTTGATAGTTAACACTAGTTAACACTAGGTCTACACTATTAGATTCAATATACCTGATTCATAATAATCTATAAATAACCTATATTCTTAAGGTTTTACAATAGATAAAATGAAACTAATAATGATATTTAGTAAGATATAAGTAACAAATAAGATTTTAATTTCTGATATTTTCTATCTTGTCTTATAATATTATATATTAATAGACTTGATCTGAAAAGAAGATCATGTATCTTGCCAAATCAGAATAGTAAGTAAAAATTTAAACTTAGTTTCGAGTGAATGCTATCTAGGGACTTGACACATGCGAGTCGAATGCCAAACACTTGTGTTTGGACATGGCGAACGGGTGAGTAATGAATAGGCAAGCTACCCATAGGATTGGTGGAATACCAAATATTGAAAGGATAATTTCCGCCTATGGATGTACCTATTGAATAGATTAGGTAGTTGGTAAGGTAACGGCTTACCAAGCCAATGATCTATAGTTGGTCTGAGAGGACGATCAACCACAGTGGGAATGAGAAAGGCCCACACGAGCAAAGTATCGGCAGCAGTGCGGAATCTTGGTCAATGGCCGAAAGGCTGAACCAGTCACCTAGAAGGACGGATACATTAATTTGATAAAGTCCTAACGGAAAGGAGGATAATGACTGTACTTTCCTATTAATCCCGACCAATCTCGTGCCAGCAGTCGCGGTAATACGAGAGGGGTAAGCATTATTCATCATTAATGGGTCTAAAGGGTACGTAGGCTGTATCATAAGACTGGATGGTATCGAACTAAATGAATAAGAGCTTTTCAGTAACTATGAAACTAGAGTGTAATGGAGGAAAGAGGAACTCCGAGAGTAGGGATGGAATCTGTTGATCCTCGGAAGACCGCTTAAGGCGAAGGCTTCTTTCTAACTAAACACTGACGCTGAGGTACGAAAGTATGGGGAGCAAAACGGATTAGAGACCCGTGTAGTCCATACCGTAAACGATGAGTGCCTTAGATTGGTTATTAATCAGTCTATAAATGTAGATTAAAGCACTCCACCTGGGGAGTACTGCCGCAAGGTTGAAACCCAAAAGTATAGAGGGTCTTGAAAACCAGCAGTGAAGCATGTTGTTTAATGTGATGATCCGCACAACATCTTACCACTCCTTGAATGCTACACAGGCGTTGCATGGCTGTCTTCAGTTCGTGTCGTGAGATGTAAGGTTAAGTCCGCATAACGAACAAAACCCTTGCAACTAGTTAATATCTAGTTGAGCATCCAGTGATAAACTGGAATAATTAGGACTAAGACAAGCCCTCATGGCCCTTATGGAGTGGGCTACAGACGTGCAGCTAGGGGGAATACAAAAGGATCCAATAAGGTAACTTGGAGGTAATCCCCAAATTTCCCCTTTGTGGATTGAGCTCTGTAACTCGAGCTCATGAATTAGGAATTGCTAGTAATCGTGAATCACCACGTCACGGTGAAATTAAAGCTTCAAGATCTACTAACTGCCTGTCACGGGCTGGGAGTAAGCTATACCTGAAGTTGTCTAAAGACATCCAAGGATAGTAAACGACTGGTCTGAAGTCATAACAAGGTAGCCGTTCGGGAACGAGTGGCTGAATGGTTATTACCGGGGGGACAATAAGTCCCGAGAAGGGCTGTGCCCTTCTTGGGATCAGGATTTTATCCTAGTCCCTCCCCCTAATACTTAAACCCTTTCTTAAGATATATACAGAATTACACATATGTTTATATCCTAATTCTTTCAAGAATTGATTTGTTACAAATTGATTTTTCATAATAACATATTAATAATCAACAATTCATTAATCTAACCTAATACATATAACCATCTCTCATATTTGATAATAAGGGGTGGTAATGAATATTAGGTTATTTATAAACAATCTTCAACATAATCTTCGATAGAAGATTATATTGAAACCTCAGATGGTTTATAGGTTGTATATGGTTATGTTAAGAATGTTAAGAAATGTTTTCCTAGAAAGGTTATTTATATAAAGTTAAGTGGTTTACAATGTAAAATATTATGATGTTACGATTTTACCTTTTTAGCAATTGGAGGACTAATTCTGAATATAGATTTTATTAAAATATCATTTGTTATTATATCCTTTATCATTATGGGAGAGGGGTGGATATAAATACAATTTAGATTAAGATTAGATTTTAACAATATCTAGGCTTGCTCATTTAACCAAGCTAGATATTTTTCTAATGAAACTGCTTCTACAGCAATAGGCATAACATTTGTCTTAAGTTATCTTAAAGAATAACTCCGGTATAACCGCCATGAATCTCGTCATGGATGGGACTATATCTTCATTCAATTTAATGAATGTCTTACATGTAGTCTCTGAGGATCCTATTAAATTCTGTAAAATCTAATTAAATTCTGTGAAATTTAATAGTTTCCTGCTGATTGCCCATTGTAACATCCTTAATCATTGTCACCTTGTAGGTAGATAAGGTTTTAGGGTTTTCCAGCATATAGTAAGATTATCCAATATTTATATTGGGGGCTTATTACTCTAACCCGTGGTGAACTCCGCAGATTTCCGAGCATTGACCATAGTAAACTCCTTCTCGTTCTACTAGAACAGAAGTTTGGTTTAATCGACCTGGGATAGCATCAATTTTAAGTCCTAAAGAAGGAACAGCAAATGAATGAATTACATCAGCACCTGTTACAATGAATCGAACATGAGTTCCTACTGGAACTACTACTCGGTTATCTACTTCTAAAAGTCGTAGTTGACCATCTTCTAAGTCATCTGTTGGAACTAGGTAAGAATCAAATTCGATAGACTCTCCATCCTCGTTAACAAAATCAGAGTACTCATAAGACCAATACCATTGGTGTCCTAATGCTTTAATTGTCATAGCTGGATCAATTACTTCATCCATTAAGTATAATAATTTGAAACTAGGGAAAGCAATAGCAATTAATACGAAAGCTGGAGTAATAGTCCAAATTAACTCAATTAGAGTACCATGGTTATGGTATTTGTAAACGATTTTGTTTTTCTCAGAACCGAAGTTTACAACAATTGAAGATAACATCCAAGCAACTCCAAATAAAATAATTACTAGATAGAACATAATTTGATCATGTAATTCTACAATTCCTTCATATGAAGGTGATGCACCATCTTGGAAAGCCCATTGCCAAGGCTCAGGAGCATCATTCCATACAGGAGAAATAATATTTAATGATTTAAGCATATTTAACATAAATTCTTATGAACGAGATCCCTTAGATAAAATAAATAAATTAAATAATACATATTTTTAAGTCTTAAGACTAGACCGGCCGCGCCGACGGCGCGACTGGTCAACGGGGGCCTGCGGCCCCCCATCGACCTAAAGAAAATTAAATATTTAATTTGTCGAAGACCGTTACACAGTCTTTGCTAGTCAAACTATATTTTGTATATACAATAATAAGACTGACTATGCTGAAGTGCTACTGGTTAATTCCCCCGTATCGATACGGGGATATTACTAACAAGACAAATATTGTCTACCCAGTTAGTAAGAAGGGACGGCGGCCGCGGAGCGGCCGATGTCCCAAGAAGGGCCTGCGGCCCTTCTCGGGACTTAAAGGTTCCTTCGAGCCTAGAGATAAATATTACATTATTATTTACATATAATAATGATTTGTATTATTGTTACTATCCTGAAGTAAATCTACTTACTTGGCGGGCCCGTAGGGCCCGCCTTGTTAGTGAGGGGCGGCTGCAAAGCAGCCGCCCCAAACTTACAGGAAAATTAGTGTAGATCAATAGCATCTTTTAGGTAAGAACAAGTTAGAATTGTAAATACATATGCTTGTAAGATTGCAATACCAAATTCTAGACCAGCTAAAGCTGTTAAGAATAATAATGGTAATACACTAACTAGTAATAATACAGGTCCTGCTACTACCATTTTCCATGTGAAAGTAGAAATAATTTTTAATAGAGAGTGACCTGCAATCATATTAGCACCTAATCGAACACCTAGAGAAACTGCTCGAGCTAAGTAAGAAATTAATTCAATAGCTACTAATAGGAATACTAATCCAAATGGAGTACCAGCTGGAATGAAGAATCCGAAGAATCCTAATCCATGTCGTTGGAATCCAATGATAGTTACTCCGATAAGGATAGTTGTTGCTAAACTAATAGTTAATACTAAGTGAGAAGTAGCAGTGAAAGAATAAGGTACTAAACCAATTAAGTTACTAATTAAAACAAAGTTGAATAAAGCGAAGATGAATGGTACATAAACTTCGTTTTTAGGTCCAATTTGCTCTCGAACTAGATTTAAGATAGATCCGTAAACAGATTCAGAATGAATTGCCCATCGAGAAGGGATAACATGACCGTTATTTCGAGATAAAACATTCATACCGATAGTAATTGTTACTACTAAGATTAAATAGAATCCGATATTAGTTAAAGATAATTTAGTAAATCCAAAGATTGGAGCTAAAATGAAAACAAAATCATTAATTTCAAATTGCTCTAGTGGGTTATTAACTAAGAAAGTTGTAGCTAAAGTTGACATTTTTATTTATTTATTAGTGCTTTTTTATCAAATAGGTACCTCTAGTCCTCAAATACCTTTACAGGCTAATCTAATGTTATCATTAAATTCTAGAGAGAGAGAACGGATGTATAACATCAATCCAGAATAATCTAATTATTAGATTAATCTAGACTACTTCATTATTTAATATTTTTAGATATTACAATAAGAAGTAAGGCCACCTTACTTATAATAGTAATATGATATTACCTTTATATTAATAAAAACCGTTTAAGGATCATTATATTCAATTAAGATAATAACATATTGTTTAAGTAATTTATTTAGTTTCAAGATAATTATCTTTACTTACGGTACTGCCACGGGAAGGCATAAATTATAGTACCAGGGGGTGGATATTATTAAAATTGTTAATTTAAAAATCAAATAATTTTGATTTTAATAGTATAATTAAAATAGTATTTAATTCATAATAAAACAATTAAACTAACTAAAACTAAGACCACGAGGTCCTAACCCTTAGGCTAAGCCTGCGGGAATAGGATTTAATGAGAAGCAAAAAAACCGCGAAGCGGTTTTGTGCACAAAATGGTATTACACACCATTTTCCGCTGGTTTATCATTATTTTCAGCAGCTAAATCCGCTAAAGTATTTTCAACGATTCCAACTGTTGGAACAACAATAAGGAACCAACCAAAGTAGAATGCTGTAGCAGCTTGACCAAGGCTAATGAAAGGCTCTTCAACGTGTTGTCCTCCACACCATAATAAGATTAAGAAATCTACTACTAATAACCAGAAAGATAATTTCATTAATGGTCGGAAGGCTGAACCTCTAACTCTTGAAGTGTCTAATACAGGCATAGCTAAAAGAATTAATAGAGAACCAAACATAGCAATAACTCCTCCTAATTTATCAGGAATAGATCGTAGAATTGCATAGAATGGTAATAGATACCACTCAGGTACAATAGATGCTGGAGTTTGCATTGGGTTAGCTGGAATATAATTATCAGGATGACCTAATTTATTAGGAGCATAGAATAAGAATAAACCTAATACTAAGAAGAATAAGAAAATTGTTACTAAATCTTTGAATGAGTAGTAAGGATGCATGTAAATTCTATCAGCGTTTGCTGTAATTCCTAGAGGATTACTTGATCCATGCTCATGTAGAGTTAGTAAGTGCATTACTGCTAATGCTGCAAGAATGAATGGTAATAAGTAGTGAAGACTGAAGAATCGGTTTAAAGTAGCATTATCTACTGAGAAACCTCCCCAAATGAATTCTACTAAATCTTTACCAATCCAAGGGATAGCAGAAAGTAAATTAGTAATTACAGTTGCTCCCCATAGACTCATTTGTCCCCAAGGTAAAACATAACCTAAGAATGCAGTAGCCATCATTAAAATTAAGATGATAACACCAATACTCCATGGTAATGCTCGAGGAGCTTTATATGATCCATAATATAATCCTCTACCGATATGTAAATATACAAATAAGAAGAAGAATGATGCAGTGTTAGCATGAAGGTATCTAATCATCCATCCATAGTTAACATCTCTCATAATATGTTCTACACTAATGAAAGCCAGATCAATATTTGGTGTGTAGTGCATAGCTAAAGTTACTCCAGTTACAATTTGGATACCTAAACATAAAGCTAGTAAAGATCCAAAGTTCCAAGCATAATTAAGATTAGAAGGTTGAGGTGAATCAATTACGTAACTATTAGCAAGACTTAAAAGGGAATGACTCTTTAGTAATTTCATTAAAAATAAAATTATATTAGGCTGATAAGAGGAGTTACCTCAATTTATCGAAAATTCCATTACAACAAAAATTTTGTTATAATCTAAGTCAACAGATCCGAAAGATCTTTTAACTCTCAATGAGATACAATATATCTTTTTATTATAAAAACGTGCTAAGACGCAAGACTGATAGACAAAGCCGAGAACAACCAAAGGTCACCCATGGTTAGAAAAGGTTTCACCCTTTTCGCCTGATTTAAGGTGGTTGAACAAATGTCCATACCTATCTAACCATCAATAGATAAAACCTGTCGACGGTCTACCTTAAAATAAAAATTAAATTAAACATAATACTATGATAAAATCATATTTCTAATTCTTACTTATAAATGTAAAATAACCTCTAGATGTAGGAGTATAAACCAATTTAAAAAACTTTTAAAGATTAACTATATGAAACGTAGACAATTGAATTTAAATCAATTTAGACATTGACACAGAAGAGGGCCAATGCGGGCCCCTCGGATCTGCTGAAGCGAGGGCCCGGCGGCGCCGGGCTCTTGCAAAGGGCCGCTCCGCGGCCCTTCGCTTAAAAATTGATCTTAGAAAATTATGAGAAATACTCATACATTTACGAGTTCGATTTTAAAAGATTTCATGACGAGATTCATCAATATTACCTGGCCCAAGCCTTATATGAAATGAGTGTATCCGAGGAATAGATAATCAAATTGTGTAATATCTGCTTTAGTTATGTAACGAAAGTCAACGAGAAATATCTCTATAGAAAATCTGTTCTTAGCGATGACATAAAATATCACCACTTCTGAAAAAGGGTAGTTCAAGGAGTAAAAGAATCTCCTTTATTTTTAGGAGGAGGGGGGTGGAAATAAATTATTATTAAATAAATAAAACTAATCTTAAGATAGTTCAGAATTATCCTCCCCACCAGTAAACACTAATGAATAAGAATAACCATACTACATCTACGAAATGCCAGTATAGGATTGCTTGCTCGAAACCTAAATGGTGGTGATCAGTTAAGTGGTAAGATAGAGCTCTGAATAATCCAACTGTTAAGAAGATTGTTCCTACAATTACATGGATACCATGGAATCCAGTAGCCATATAGAATGTAGATCCGTAAACACCATCACTAAATGTGAATGGAGCATTATAGTACTCGAATCCTTGGAAACCAGTGAATACTGCAGCTAAAGCTACAGTAGCAATTAATCCGTAGATTACACCTGCTCGGTTACCTTGGATTAAGCTATGGTGAGCATATGTTACAGTAGCACCAGAAGAAAGTAAGATTACAGTATTTAGTAATGGTACCTCCCATGGATTTAATGTTTCAATACCAGCTGGTGGCCAGTGTGCTCCTAATTCAACTGTTGGAACTAAAGAAGAATGGAAGAATGCCCAGAAAATACTAATAAAGAAGAATACTTCAGAAATAACAAATAAAACAAAACCTAAGCTTAGTCCTTTTTGTACTGCGAAAGTATGATGTCCTTGGAAAGTACCTTCTCTAGAGATATCTTTAAACCATAATGTCATAGTAGAAACTAGAGAAATGAATCCAAGAGTTAATAAGAATAAACCATTAGGATATCCTTGGAATGTCATTACTCCTGATAGAGTAACTACTAATAGAGAGAATGATACAGCAATTGGCCAAGGCGAAGCTTCAACTAAATGAAATGGGTGCGCTTGAACTGATCTGTTCATAATTTTCGTTGTCATACTGTATATGTAATTCCTATCATACAGAAAACAGGTTATGCCTGTTCTCAGTCAATAATTAATTATTGAAATAGTAGTATATCCCTTTTTAATACCCTACTAAGTTTAAAAAAATAAATTGGTTAAATTTAATTACTCTTAAACTAAATGGGAAATGAGTTAAATATGTTTTATCTTCAAAAGGTATATTAAATACCTATATTTTCTAATTTGGGGTGCAGCGCAGCTGCACCCCTCATTGAGCCCACGCGCAGAGCGCGCGGGCAGAATAGTACAAAACTATTTTTAAAAATATTCTTATACGCTTTGCATATTAAGATAAAAAGATGTAGAGAAAATTCTTTTAAAACATCTTGACAATGTTTTTTAAAAAGATAAATTTACTCTTGCTAATTTTTTAGCATTTAACCTTTACTTTTATAAATTTAAAGTAAGCATTACCCTTTAGGGTATGAATTGATTATATAAACTAATCATTAACATTATAAAATATTTWGKATWAGCGACRGGGCGCGCAGCGCCCGAAGAAAAATTAATTTTCTTTGGGTGCATGAAAAAGGGGGCTGAAAAAGGGCGAAGCCCCGAAGAAAACAGATTCTTTGGAGGCCGAAAAAGGGAGGTCTACGACCTCCCTTTTTCAGCCCCTTTTTCGGCCACCAAGGAGGGGGCTTCGCCCCCTCCTCGGGGGCTTCGCCCCTTTTTCTAGCGCCCTTGTTGCAGTGGGCGGCCTCCGGCCGCCCGCCGCTTATGTAGACCATTTCTACTTATAATATAAAATGTCTTGTATTAGCCTATATAGACCATGTAGACCAATATCATAACTTTTTATCAATCTATCCTAAATCTTCCCTTGAGTACTTTAGAAACCCTATATGTTTCTAAATAATAAAAATCAAGTTTAAATAGTAAAACCATAAATATTTAAATATTAGTTTAAATCCTCCATATCTAAGTTTAATTATTTTATATAGTACAATAAGATATTTATGTGTATCTCTATTTGTTTATTAGATTTAAAGAAAAACCTTTAATTTAAGTGTAAGATGCAAGTGGCGAGACTCGAACTCGCAGTCCTCTCCTTGGAAGGGAGACGCATTAGCCAATTATGCTACACTTGCTTTCTTTTATTAATCAAAACCTAAAAAGTATTTTTATTTAATCTCTTAGGTTTCTTTTTATGGCCTTTTTGAATGAATAGAGTGGGACTCGAACCCACAAGGATTGTTACATCCATAGTTTAGCAAACTACTTCCTTACCGATTCGGTCATCTATTCTACTTTAAACATAGATTGATAAATCTTCCATGTTAGTCGTTTTGACCTAGATATTTCTTTCTATATTAAGAAAAATTAAGGACAAGTTAAACTATAATAATAATCGAAGAAAATATTTATTTATTTTAAGTCCGGCCGCCCACGGAGTTTTTCATTTTAATTAAAAATATTTAATTTATTAAAAGCGGAAGGATAGACTATCACCGGCAGAGCCGGCGACGGTCCTATATAGTGACCCCTTATAAATAAAGGTAACTACTATACCATTATAAAGATAATTATTTAATATTTAAAGCCCGAGGGGCAAGAAAAAGGGGCGAAGCCCGAAGGAGGGGGCGAAGCCCATCCCGAAGAATCTTTGGGACGGGCCTGAAAAGGGGCTGAAAAAGGGGAAGACCCCGAAGGAGGAAACCTTTGGGGCCCGAAAAAGGGCTTCCCCCTTTTTCAGACCCCTTTTTCGGTCCCAAGTAATTTTTACTCGGGGCTTCCCCCTTTTCTCGCCCATCCCTTTGGGCAAGAAAGGGGGTCGTAGACCTCCTTTCTCGCCCTTTTTCGTGCCCCAAAGAGTACTTCTTTTTCTTCTGGGCTTTCTTTTTGATCCATTTAACAGAACGAGAAGGGGCCGAAAACCCACCCACGCCGTCGGCGCGGTCGGGCTTATTTTAATAATTTACTATAATAGTTATAAAATATAGGGAATAGAGGGATCGAACCTCTGACATTTAATGTGTAAGATTAACACTCTAACCACTGAGCTAATTCCCTTAACAAATTTGTTACTTATATGTTATATCGTAGATTTGTTACTTATATTAATATTAGTTTCCTATTTATCTAGATATTTAATAAATTCTTATCTGAGCCAAATATATTCTTCGATTATATTCTGTAAAGAAGACGACTACAAAGCCAAAGAAGAAAAATTCCTTCTTTGGTAAGATTTCATTTTTTCTCGTCGAAGGGGGCGCGCAGCGCCCCCTGATGACTTACCCGCGCTCCGCGCGGGTAAGTCGAAGGGGGGCGGAGCCCCCCTGAATACTCCCCAAAAGGCTTCGACTTTTTGTAGTCGAAGGGGGCCCTACGGGCCCCCTGATGACCCGCCCGCGCTCCGCGCGGGCGAGTCGAAGGGGGGCGGAGCCCCCCTGATGACCCCAAAAAGGGCTGTGCCCTTTTTGGAGTCTTCGCTTTTGGTGAAAAGGTACCTATTACCAGACCGAACACATCAACTGCGTGATTCGTAAAAGTGGTTTTTATAAATTCTCCCTTTGATCTAAGATAAAAATAATATTTTACTTCGAGGGTTACAGTAGATCTATTTATTTTTAAACCGGGGGGGGCTTCTCGAGTTAATTGTTTTAATTTTTTATAAGTAATGATACGCGTTTCTAGCTTAATTGGTAGAGTACAGGATTTCGGCTCTTGCAGGTAGAGGTTCAACTCCTCTGAAACGCTATTTATGGGCTAGGTTCCTATGCTCAAAAAGGTGGAAATAGTTCAATAGGTAGAACATTAGTTTGTGGTACTAACGGTTCCCGGTTCGACCCCGGGTTTTCACCCTTCTATACATAAGAAAGGTTTTCTATAATAAAGTTCTAAGATCGGGAAAGGGCCTCAGCCCTTTCGTGATCAGTCGCGCCCCTGGCGCAGCCGATCTTTTATTCAATGTGTCTTATTAAAAGATAACCAATACCAAGTTGCACTTTACCTACACGGTAAAGGAGGAACTGGTAAAAGTACCTTTGAGAAAATCTTAGCTAGTCTAGTTGGAAGTAAAAATACTACTGTCTTAAATCTTCAGGATTTAAATAAACAATTTACAACTTCTAAGATTTTAGATAAATCTTTAGTTTTATTCTCAGATGTTCAGAGTTATTCAGGTGATCCTTCTAAATTACGATTATTGATTTCAGGTGATGTAATGAATGCTGAAAGAAAATATAAAGATTCGTTTGATCTACAACCAGAAGCATTAGTAGTATTATCTAGTAATGTGATGTGGAATCCTAAAGATTCTTTAACTGGTTTACAAAGAAGAATCATTTATATTGAGATGTCCACAACTCCTAAAGTAGTAGATCGAAATCTATTTCATTATGATTTAGTCACTAATGAGATCTCAGGGACTTTAGCTAAAGATCTACCTGGTTTAATTAATTGGGCTCTGAATAATCCTAAATCTAATCTAAACTTATTAAATAATGCAGTTGAAACTAATAAACTAATTAGTTCAAATACTATGGGTATCACTAACCCTTTAATTGAGTGGATTGAAACTTATTTAGAGTTTAATTTAAACTCTGAAGTTCCAGTAGGAAAAGTACAATCTAATCTGGATACTCATCTATTTGCAAATTATTTACGATTCTGTAAAGATTATGGATACCATCCTTTAAAATATTCTGTGTTTAGCGATACTTTAGTACAACAATTACAAACATTGTTTGATCTAAATATTAGAAAGTATCGAAATTCAAAGAATACTGTAATCTCAGGTATTAGTCTGTATCAAAATTCAACAAATCCTAGAAATCCTACAATCTTAATTAATAGTTTTGACATTATGTCTGAATTCGAAGGATATACTGTAAATTCACTACAATCTTAATCTTAAAAATAACCTATTAACCCCCCCCTCGGTACCACAATCTATGCCTTCTCGTGGCGGTGCTGTAAGTAAAGACTATGTCTTGAAACTAAATAGATTGGTACAGATTAATATATTAGAAAACCTTTCTTCTATTGAATATCCAATGTGTATTAAATCTTAAATAAGAGACAAAGGTTTTTCTTTTTAAATAGCCCGTAAAACTTTTTAATAGACGTGCGGGCCGGCTGAGCATAGGAGCGAGGGAGGGGACAGCTGTCCCCTCCCAAGCTCAGGCGGCCTTCGGCCGCCCTCGCTTCGCTCCCTCGCTCCCAAGCTCAGAATCGCTTCGCGATTCCTCGCTTCGCTCCTTCGCTCTGTATTCCTTCATCGCCTCTCTTACGGTAGCGAGATCGGGAAGAGTTTTCAGGAATAATTTTCTCATCTCAAGATCTGAAGGACCGGATCTCTCTTTAACTTCTTCAAAAGTATACTCTCCAGAGTAAATACATTCTAGGTCAAATAGGAATAGGTCTATTTTCAGCTCGTCCTGCATGAATATTATTAGAAATATAGGTTTTTCTAATAAGAGAGTACGAGGCAGGTCGGACTTGAACCGACATTCACTTACGTGACAAGTAAGGACTCTACCAATTAAGCTACTGCCCCAGAAACTATTATTTATCTTTCTTATATTAATTAATTTATTAAAAAGTATAAAGGTGTTTTATTAGTGTACGATTGGCAGGACTTGAACCTGCAAGGTATTACTACCAGCTGAACCTAAATCAACCATGTTTGCCAATTTCATCACAATCGTTTAATAAAGTGTTACTTATATGTTATATTATCTTAAATTATTAATTCTATATATTGAAGGTTATAATGTCTTCTAAAAAAGAATAATATGCAGAACAGTTTCTTTTCTAACTATTTATCTATATGAATATTTAAACAAATATATTACATATCTATCTTATAAAAGATTTTGATTATAAGAATAAGTATTTTTATATAATATAGCTTACTTAGTTCAAAGGAAGAACAGGGTACTTCTAATACCCAAATCCAGGATCGAAACCTGGAGTGAGTAATTAATATAATTTAAGATTTAAAAAGGCCGGAGGGCGAGAGGGCCGGCACAGCCGGCCCTCTTGCCCAAAGAAGGGGGCGGAGCCCCCTTCTTCGGGCTCTTCATGTATAAATTTATATAAATGTGATTAACTATAATATCAGGTTGGTAAGATTTGAACTTACACTATTTTACACCCAAAGTAAATGCCTTACCAGATTAGGCTACAACCTGATTATTAATTGGAGTTACCGAGACTCGAACTCGGACTACTCGTATGCAAAACGAGCCCTCTACCATTTAAGGGATAACCCCTGTTTCAATATATTATTAATAATGAAAATTAAATTGTTACTTATATAGTTTAGTATTTATATACTTAAAATATCATTTTATTATAAAAGTTAATAGTATAAAGATATACATAAGATTGTAAATTCTAAATATAACGCTGTTATAGTTCAATGGTAGAACGGTAAACTGTTAATTTATGTATAGAGGTTCGATTCCTCTTAACGGCTATTTATATAAATCTATAGTAGCATCTAATGCTACCTTAAATAGAGTAAATCTAAATTACTTTATTTAACTTATTACATAAATTATAGATTATATTTAGTTTAAAATCTCTTGAATCAAATATAATTATTTATATTTCACAATCCCAAATTATTTAGGATAAGCGACGGGGCGCGCAGCGCCCGAAGAAAAATTAATTTTCTTTGGGTGCATGAAAAAGGGGGCTGAAAAAGGGCGAAGCCCCGAAGAAAACAGATTCTTTGGAGGCCGAAAAAGGGAGGTCTACGACCTCCCTTTTTCAGCCCCTTTTTCGGCCACCAAGGAGGGGCTTCGCCCCTTTTTCTAGCGCCCTTGTTGCAGTGGGCGGCCTCCGGCCGCCCGCCGCTTATACCTCCTGAAATTAAGTATATAAATCATTATTTATATATTAATCATTCTTAAAGGTTTATTGACTTTCGAAGTTAAAAACTTCTAAGAGATTTTAAAGGGATTTTATTAATAGAAATAAAATTAGTCGAAGATGGCCTTCGGCCATCTTTGATAGCTTAATTTATAAATTTTTATTAATAAGTGAATTTAAGAATTAAAGTTTATCAAATTTTACATATATTAATATTAATATATCTTGTTTTTTAAAAATATGTGAACAATTCTTAATTAACCCTAATTTAGTAGGAATCTTAGTTTACATGAACGCAATTCTATTAGATCTGTTGGCTTTTGGTTCAGTATTATCAGGTATTTTAGTAATTACATCACGAAATCCTGTAATTTCTATTTTATTCTTAATTTCTGTATTTGTTAATGTAGCTTGTTATTTAATTTTATTAGGTATCAATTTTATTGGTCTTACGTATTTAATGGTATATGTAGGAGCAATTGCTATCTTATTCTTATTCGTAATTATGATGTTAAATATTAAATTAGTTGAATTACAAGATTCTTCAGAAAATTACTCTAACCCATATCCATTAGCTTTTGTATTAGGTACTTTATTTGTAAGTGGTTTAAGCTTAGCTAATTCTAATATTTCTAAATTTGATTTACCTTCAATTTTTGATACAATCAATTTATTATCGTTCAAATCAGATGCATTAGAAACATTAACAATTAGTCATTCAAATTGGGATAATGTATTTGTATCTATGGATCAAATCAACAGTGTTGGACAAGTTCTATATACATCTCATGCATTATTCTTAATTATTGCAAGTATGATTCTATGTTTAGCAATGGTTGGACCTATTGTGCTTTGTCTAAAACCAACTAAACGAATTAATTAGTATTAAATTTATTAAATACTAATCTACCTTCATTTTCTAGGATTTAAAGTCCACAGGACTTCAAGAAGAACCTTTAAGGTCAAAGGGCTACAACCCTTAAATCCTGTAATACTGTAGATATTTAGAAAACCCGAAGGATTCTTGCTTATTAACCATAAAATTAATAACCAACTAAATAAATTTACTAAGCTCTAATAGCTTGATGACGATAGAATTTATAATTAAGTTAATATAATATTATATTAATATTAATTATTCATGTATTATAATTTACTCATGTTATTATCATTTATTGAGGTACTTATTGTAATTGTACCGTTATTACTATCTGTAGCTTTTATGACTATTGCAGAACGAAAAGCTATGGGATCAATGCAAAGACGATTAGGACCTAATCGAGTAGGATATTATGGTTTACTACAACCATTTGCAGATGCATTAAAACTATTCGTTAAAGAATCAGTAATTCCTGCTCACTCGAATAAAGCTTTATTCTTATTTGCCCCACTTATTTCTTTAATTACTAGTCTATTAGCATGGGGAGTAGTTCCTTTTGGAGCCGGATTAACATTATCAGATCTTAGCCTAGGTATTTTATATCTATTAGCTGTAGGTTCTCTAGGAGTATATGGAGTAATTTTTGCAGGTTGGTCTGCCAATTCTAAATATGCTTTCTTAGGAGGATTACGAAGTACTGCTCAAATGGTTAGTTATGAAGTAGTAATGGGATTAGTTATTCTTACTGTAGTATTATTAGTAGGATCTCTTAATTTAACTAATATTATCCAAGCTCAAATTAATGTTTGGTATATTATTCCATTATTACCATTATCTTTAATGTTTTTAATTTCAGTAATTGCTGAAACTAATAGAGCACCTTTCGATTTACCAGAGGCTGAGTCTGAGTTAGTAGCCGGATTCTTTACAGAACACTCTTCTGTACCTTTTGTAATGTTCTTCTTAGCTGAGTATGCTTCTATTATTTTAATGTCTACTTTTGTAGCAATGTTATTCTTAGGAGGATACTTAGTTCCTTTCGTAGCTTTCGAGAACCCTACATTCTTCTCATTTGAAGGATTAGCTTTAGGTCTTAAAACTTCTTTAATTCTATTCGTATATATTTGGGTAAATAATACACTCTTGCCCCATATTAGTTAATCACTAATATGAAAATCTAACTATATGCTGGAAACTCCTTAGAGCTTGTAATACCTTAATGGTGACAATTTACAAGATTGGACAATCAGCAGGAAACCAAAAATATTATGGGATCCTCAGAGACTACATGTTAGACACCCTGCATTTTATTTGATGGGTGATGATATAGTCCAACTAATTTTGAAAGATATTAGATAATAGAAGAGCTAGTTTCCCAAGATTACGATACGATCAACTGATGAGTTTCACATGGACAGGAATGCTACCATTAACTCTTGGATTCTCAATCTTAGTGCCATGTATCTTAGTAGCTTTCGAAATGGCTTAATTAAACAAAAAGAACAATCCAGAACGGCAAAAGGCCCTCTGTGGCACAAACGCTTTGCACGTTCTCATCTTTATATAATAAATATTATCACCTCCCCACTCTCCCTATAAGATATAGGTTATAACATTAATAAAGAAATGTCTATAGGTTAATCAACTATTTAATTAAAGAATATATTAAAACTAAATTTAAATATTTTAATAAACATAAAATAAAAGTAATAGGTTGGCTTAGCATAATTGGTAATGCACTCGATTTGTAATCGAGGTAATAGTAGTTCAAGTCTACTAGCCAGCATACATATTTAATATAGACAAGAAAAGATAAAATCTTTTCTAACCACAGACGACGAGCCGTCCTCAAATGGATTATAGTCATAAAGGTTTTCATAGGAGAAGAGTAAAAATCATTTTAGGTAAACAATATCGTAATATATAAAATAGGTTATATACTAATAACCTGTTTTAAAGTCGGGGGCCGGCCGGAGGCCGTCCGAAGGAGGGGCGGCCGTCCTTGACTCAGCCGCGCGAGCGCGGCCTCGTCTATAACATATTATTTTTAATAAAAGTAATAACAATAACAAATATAAACAATGGATCGTAGACTAATTGGTAAGTCATTAACTTTTGATGTTAACTTATGGAAGTTCGAACCTTCCCGATCCATTAATAAAAGAAAATATATATATAAACTTTATCATCATACAATTGGACAAGATAATTTATATTTCAGGACTAATTTGGTAAGTCATAGAGAGGCCAATCTGGGACTAATTCGGTAAGTCATCAACTTTTGATGTCGAGTTATGGGAGTTCGAACCTTCTTAACCCATAAACAATGTACATATAAACTTTATTATAAGACTAATAGATAAGTCATCAACTTTTGATGTTAACTAATGGGAGTTTAAACCTTCCTAACCTGTAGTCAAATTTCTATCCAAAGTGTATCTTTGAAAATACTCAATACTTGTAAATAAATAATCTTAAACGGAGATTATTTATAAGACTAATTAACAGGTGTAAACACCGGTAATAATTTTGTACAACAGTTAAATTAAATATTGAATAGATTCTGGGACCTTTATCTATACATTTAATAAATTAAATATTTTTAATTAAAATGAAAAACTGCGCCGGCCGACGCTCCACTTTAACTATTAATTCATAATGAATTAACAGGTCTTCACCAGGTTATTACAGCACCAATTATGTATACTAAAGATTTGATATTCCAAATCTTCACTAAGCTATTAGGATATACTATGATAAAGGTTCGAGCGGGGCCGGAGGCCCCGCTTGAACCAAGGGTCGCGGAGCGGCCCTCGGTTCTTACTTACATGAATCTAGTGTTCATACTATATAAAATATATTAAAATTTAGTTAATATTAGCATGGTGGGCTTTTTCCCACCATGCATCAGCTATTGCACGGCTGACGCTAATTTGAAAATATTCTTAATTGATTAACCATCTTAATAAGATCAAAACCTATATCTTAAAATGAAATAGACCAATCTATATAATTAGAAATTCTACAAAAATTTATAAGTATTTTGAGTCAAGGGCGAGAAAAAATAGTCAACTCGGGCAGAACCCAGATTGATTCGGACGGTGTTTCACGCCGTCCAAGTCAACTATTTTTCGTGGCCAAAGAAAGTCAACCTTCTTCGGGCGAGAAAAAGGGGCGAAGCATCTTTTTCATGCCAAAATCAAAAGAATCTTTTTCTTTCGGCGAGAAAAGGGGCGAAGCCCCGAGTAAAAATTACTTGGGACCGAAAAAGGGGTCTGAAAAAGGGGGAAGCCCTTTTTCGGGCCCCAAAGGTTTCCTCCTTCGGGGTCTTCCCCTTTTTCAGCCCCTTTTCAGGCCTTTATCCGGGCCCCGCTCCCAAGCTCAGAAACGCTTTGCGTTTCCTCGCTCCGCCTCCTCATCTTCACCTCTTGGATAACCCTTATCTTTAGAGATAATAAGAATTGTTATAATTGTAATAAATACGTGGTATAGTTCAAAGATAGTCTGTATCTTATGGGTAAACATCTATTAATTTTAATAAACTGATAAATAAAATAAGTATCCAATAATGATATGTAATGTATTACCAAGATGAAAAAGGGACTATCGGGGATGACTAGCCAATACATCCAAAGGAGGTAGTTTATACCAAAAATCGTAATGAATGATTTGATAATTACGATGATCCTAAGGGAAACCAATATAATAATTACTCTACGAACTGAAACATCTAAGTAGTAGAAGGAAAAGAAATCAACCGAGATCCCGTTAGTAGTGGTGAGCGAAAGCGGGTTAGCCTATTTTCTAGCCGGCATTCCAAGAGTGCTGGCAGTGCCGGACCTTCGGTCCGGCGCCGCCTAATGGATTTATTTCATTGGGTAAGTTCTTCTTTAGAAGAATTTAGATTAGCTTATAATTTGTTTGGAATGACAAACCATAGAGGGTGAAAGTCCCGTAATAAGATAAACTAGAAAAATAGTAAGTAAGATGAGAGATAACTTGTCTGAATATAGGGGAACCATCCTCTAAGGCTAAATATGATGTATTGAGCGATAGTGAAGAGTACCGTGAGGGAAAGTTGAAAAGTAAGTAGATAACTGGTGAAAAGATCCTGAACCGGTAGTTCTATAAGCAGCAGGAATCTGAGTTTAAATACAAGATGACTGCGTACCTTTTGCATAATGGGTCAGCGAGTTAATCTGTGGTGCAAGTAGAAATACTTAGCGAAAGCGACTACGTTAAATGGGCAAGTACCATGGATTAGACCCGAAACCAGGTGATCTTATCATGACCAGGTCATTAAGGACCGAACCAGTGCCTGTGGCAATAGGCTTGGATGAGTTGTGATAAGGGGCGAAAGACCAATCTAACCTGGAGATAGCTGGTATTCCGCGAAACATATTTTGGTATGTTGTCCTTCGTATCTGTAAACTGGTACAGCACTGGATACTATGTCCCTCGTGGACTTGATTGGGGGGTCGTGATGGCTCTATCAATAGAATCGGTAATTTTACCGATTCCCAAACATTTTTTGTTTGGGAATCTAACCTCGGAATGGTTTACAGTTAATAAAGGACGGTCAGACTATAGGTGCTAAGGTCTTTAGTCGAGAGGGAAACAGCCCAGAACAAGAATTAAGGTCCCTAAATACTACTAAGTGAAATTAAGGTAGTCCATGAAATTACACAACCATTCGGTGGGCTTGGAAGCAGCCATCCGTTAATGAAAGCGTAATAGCTCAATGGTCTGTAATAATAAGTTTCAAGGGCACCGACAATGTATCGGGTCTAAGTAGTATACCGAGATCTTGTCCCAATATTATTAAGAATATTGGAGGGTAGCGGAACACTCAGGACATGGTTGAAGGATAGGGTTTCCTTATCTGGACATAACTGAGGAGAGAATGCTGACATGAGTAACGTAAAAGTGGGTAAAATCCCACTCGCCGAAAGCAGAAGGGTTTCATGGCTAGGCTCAACCTCCATGAGTAAAGTAACGGCCTCTAAGGTTTTTAAAACTCGGTGCGGCTTTGTCGTGCCATAATGAGTGAACTCCGATAGGAGTAATCGATGAGAAAAACTAATTTAGATAACAGTTTTAATATTGACACATATCAGTAATGGTATAGTTTTAATTTAAAATTCAGGAAATGATCTAATTTTTTAACCGTACCCTAAACCGACACTGGTCTGCTGGTAGAATATACCAAGGCGTTGAGCGAATCATCTTGAAGGAACTCGGCAAAATGACTCCGTAACTTCGGGAGAAGGAGTACGATTTTTATGATCGTGGCACAGAATAGAAGAGTACGACTGTTTACTTAAAACACCGGTCTTTGCTAATAGGAAACTAGATGTATAAAGACTGATACCTGCTCAGTGCTGGTAAGTCAAGAGAGGTACTAATACGGTACTGATTGAACCTCCAGTAAACAGCGGTTGTAACTATAACGATCCTCAGGTAGCGAAATACCTTGGCCACTAATTATGGTCGCGCATGAATGGTTTAACGATACTCTTACTGTCTCCAAGATGAGCTCAGTGAAATTGAATTATCCGTGCAGATGCGGATTACCATTAGCTAGACGGGAAGACCCTATGCAGCTTTACTGTAGTTAGTCATTGTGTGCTTATAATTAAGGTGTAGAATACAAGGGAGTCGATTAGACATCAGTGAAATACCTTGACTTAATTAGGAGCACGCTAAACCAAATTTTTGGGACAGTGATTAATGGGCAGTTTATCTGGGGCGGATTTCTCCCATATAGTACCGGAGAAGTACAAAGGTCGGCTTAAATCCGATGGAAACGGATGGGCTAAAGAGAGCCTAATTAAGTGTAATGGCATAAGCCGGCTTAACTGTAAGACTGACAAGTCATACAGATACGCAAGTAGGTCATAGTGATCCGGTGGTCCATTATGGAATGGCCATCGCTCAACGAATAAAAGTTACGCTAGGGATAACAGGCTGATCAATCTCGAGAGTCCATATTGACAGATTGGTTTGGCACCTCGATGTCGACTCATCACATCCTGGGGGTGTAGGCGCTCCCAAGGGTTCGGCTGTTCGCCGAGTAAAGTGGTACGTGAGTTGGGTTAAGTACGTCGTGAGACAGTACGGTTCCTATCTACTAATGGAATTAGAATCGGACAAGAACATTACTCTAGTACGAGAGGACCGAGTGATATGAACCTCTGGTATACCTGTTATTGTTTACTACCTATTTTAGGTCTGTTACAGTACGGCAGGAAAGCTACGTTCAGAAAGGATAACTGCTGATAGCGTCTTAAGCGGGAAGCCTATCTTGGCACGATTCTTTATTAGAGTGACTGTAGATCACAGTCTTAATAGGTTGCAGGTGTAAGCATAGTAATATGTTAAGCTGGGCAATACTAAATTCTCAAGCAACTTGGTAATAACATATCATAATCACAACAATACCCACTTAAAGAAAGGTTATTCTTAAGTTTAAGTTACTCATAAACCATCTTCAAGATAATCTTCTATTGAAGATTATATTGAGGCCGAAGATGGTTTATTGGCGGTATCCTATTCAGTAAGATTTTCTTTAAACTACGTAGTATGACAACTATGATGACATTACCCCTTTTTCTGAAAAAGTTATTTCTGAAAAAAATCATTATTGAGCAATATCTTCTTCAAGAATACCATCTAAATGAGATCTGGCCTTTTTCTTCAATATATAATTAAGAGTTTTGAATAAAGGTGTAATAGATCGGCCGCGCCAACGGCGCGACTGATCAACGGGGGGCCTGCGGCCCCCCCTCGATCTTAATAAGAGTGTTTTCTTTTAAATTAAATGATTAAAAATAATCTTTAATACTATTTTAGACATATCGAATAAAAAACCACGGGTCTTTATAAACCCTGCTTTAAAAGTGTCAGCGGTGTATAAGACAACTTGTTTAGAAGTATCCGCAGTATACATAACAACTTGTTTAGTGATATCCGCCGTTGTACCAATCATTTGATATAAACCTACAAACGGAGTAACAAAAGTTAAATAAACATTATGAATAAAATAAATTGTTTTAATGGTTACAGCAGTAACTACTACAACTCCACAACAAAGCATATACACTTTAAGTATACCGGGAGTACTTATATTATTTAAATAATGATATGCACTATCGATAAAATATGTTAATGTGTCTTTATGGCTATAGAGAGAACTAATTTTTAATGAATTTGATACAGAGGGTAAATCAATAGTAATGTCTTTAATTTCTAAATTAGTGGGAAAACTAAATTTAGTTGAAAATGTATCAATACTATCTGAAATAATTCCTGTAAAAGGGTCTAAGAAATCATTAGTAATTAAATCATTAATTACTTTTTGCTGAGTCTCAGAGTTTAATACTTTGATAAGTAAAATAGAAAATAATGTTGTCATAATAATATATATAGTTAAGAATTTATATTGTTAAATTAAGGCGAGGGGGGCGCGCAGCGCCCCCTTGCCAAGGGCGGCCTAAGGCCGCCCTCGGCTTAATCGTTAAATTGGTAATTCCAAGTTTACCTGTTTTTCGGATTAACTCATGTTTACCGTCATTTAGAGTTTGGTCCAATGCGTTAATAACCGCATCGCCAAAGTTTTTAATCGAAATAGGGGAAAGATTAGATTCACTACAAAATTTAAAATAGGGGCCCCGGTCCGACCCCTCGGACCGGAGTCCTCCGGGGCCGTCCCGCGGCCCCGCGTTTGAATATAACTGGAACCTCAGATGGTTTATATGTTGTAGGCCGCAGTGTTCAAAGTGTTAACTGGTGTTTTCCAATATGAAAGGTTTTCATATATTAGTCATAACCTATATTTTAGTTATAAATGACAAGACGTGCCCGCGCTCCGCGCGGGCAGGTCACCAGGGGGCGGAGCCCCCCGCAGACGTGGGCGGCGAAGCCGCCCGGGTCACGCGTTTTATTTAAAACGCAGACTATTTAGTTTCCCAAAGATTGGTACTTATAGAATCTACCACGAAAAGGTAAGTCTTATCAGATTCCAAGACATATCATTGATGATATGTCTTATTGATGGTTAATATTCAATGAGTCGAGGGGCCGCGGAGCGGCCCCTTGACTCGGGGGGCTCCGCCCCCCTCGTCTGTTAAAGTGAACCTAAATATAAGTTGAAATCTTAGAGACGAAATCGCGCTCCGCGCGATTGAGTCAGGGCCGGCCTCCGGCCGGCCGCCGACTCTGACTAGGAGTTAATACTCCAAAAAGAATAAAACTAATTTTCATCTCCGTTAAATTATTTTTGAACGAAGATTATAAATCTATTATTTAGATGCTAAGAACATTCGAGCTGATTGTACTAACATGAAGTTAGGTAGAATGTATTTAGATGCTACATATAGTAAAACCATAAGTAGAAGGAATGCGAATGATACTTGGTTTAAGAAGTAAAATGGAACTAATTGTGGCATTGTGTTCTAAGTTGTTAATAAGTTATGGGATATTTATTTAAGATTGGGAAATATAAATCTTAAATATAAGATTGACCTAAAGGGTCTTTCTAGATCTGGGCCCTCCGGGCCCTGATCAGTAGCGGGCTGCGCCCGCGGCCGATCTTTATAAAATTGATTTATGTATGATCAGTTTCTTTTATTTGATTAGTTTTATAATTATATATTATTAATTAAAAGATAGTATAAAATAACACTCATTAGATAAAAATTTAATGGGGCCTAGGATCAAAAGGTTTTAACCTTTAGGCTAAACCTGTAGGGATAGAACTTTAGGTTCTTAGGAGAATATTTAAGATATTTTGATTCAAAATATCTAGGTCAAGATAGACTTGAAGGTTTCTTCTTGATCTTCTTTTGAGTCCGGCGCGGCCTCGTCTTTATTAAATATTCTGGATTTATAACTTTCCTCAAAGTATTACTTTGGGTTAGTCATTTTTTGACTAGTAATAAAATATTTAATTTATTAAAATAGAATTTATAATTTTCTAGAAGTACTTTAAGGTTTCATCTAGAGGTTTATAATATTTTCTTCTTGTAGTGAAACTTTTAAAATCACTAGGCGGCGCCGGACCGGAGGTCCGGCACTGCCAGCACCCGAGGGTGCCGGCTAAAAATGGTATCAAGCCGAGGGCGGCCGAAGGCCACCCAAAGCCCCTCCTTTGGGCGGCCAATAAAAGGGCTGAAAAAGGGGCGAAGCCCCGAGGAGGGGGCGAAGCCCCCTACTTGGAGGCCGAAAAAGGGAGGTCGTAGACCTCCCTTTTTCAGCCCCTTTTTCGTGCCCAAAGAATCTTTCTTCTTCGGGCTTCGCCCTTTTCTCGGCCACCCTTCGCCTTCTAAGATTGAAGATTAAAACCTTCAGACTTAGGTTAGAAGATTAAATAGTTTAATAAATTTATATTATTATTCCCTCTATTTAAGAAGTAACAATATAAACTACAACTATGATTTTATCACTATTGGTTACACCTCTTCTAGGTGTTATTGGTGTTATCCTATCTGGAGAAAACACATCTCTGCAAAAAAGGGTAGCTCTTTCTAGTTCATTATTAACTTTTGTATTATCTCTAGTTCTTTGGGCTGGATTTGATTCTAATTATAATGGATTCCAATTTGTTAGTTCTTTCCCTACTGTAACTACTCAAGAAGTAGTTGGAGTAGATGGTATTTCTCTATTCTTTGTTCTATTAACTACATTTATTATTCCTATTTGTATTTTAGCTAGTTGGGAAAGTATTAAAACAGAAATTAAATATTTCTTAATTGCTTTCTTAGTTCTAGAAACTTTATTAATTGCAGTATTTGTAGTTCTAGATTTATTATTATTCTATATCTGTTTCGAAAGTGTATTAATTCCTATGTTCCTAATTATTGGTATTTGGGGTGCACGAGAAAGAAAAATTCACGCAGCTTATCAATTCTTCCTGTATACTTTACTAGGTTCTTTATTTATGTTATTAGCTATTCTAGTAATTTATTTTGAAGTAGGGTCTACAGATTATCAAGTATTAGCTGTTGCAGATATTAGTGAAACAAGACAAAGAATCTTATGGTTAGGATTCTTCTTATCTTTCGCAGTAAAAGTTCCTATGATTCCATTCCATATTTGGTTACCTGAAGCTCATGTAGAAGCTAGTCTAGCTGGATCTATTATTCTAGCTGGAGTTCTATTAAAATTAGCAGGTTATGGATTCTTACGATATTCTATTGCTATCTTACCAGATGCTTCTGTATTCTTTACTCCTTTAGTTTACTCTTTAGCTGTAATTAGTATTATTTATTCATCTTTCACTACTTTAAGACAAGTAGATCTGAAGAAAATTATTGCTTATTCTTCTGTAGGTCATATGAATATTACTCTATTGGGATTATTCAGTAATACAATCCAAGGTATTGAAGGATCATTAATCCTAATGCTTGCTCATGGAGTAGTATCTCCTGCTTTATTCATTTGTGTAGTTATTTTATATGATCGATATCATACTCGATTATTAAAATATTACCGAGGATTAACTCAACATATGCCAGTATGGTCTGTTATGTTCTTCTTATTCACATTAGGTAATATTGCAGTACCATTATCAGCCAACTTTGTTGGTGAATTTATGACATTCGTTGGATCTTTCCAACAAAACCCAGTACTAACTGTATTAGGTGGATTAGGAATGATCTTAAGTGCAGCATACGGTATCTGGTTATATAACAGAACAGCCTTTGGTGCTCAAAGTAGATATCTAGTTCCACTAGGTGATATTAATAGAAGAGAGTTTATGACTCTAGTTCCATTATTATTCTTAATGTTTGTAATGGGATTATTCCCAAATCTATTCTTAGAACCTATGCATTTAGCAGTATCTAATTTATTAATCTAATTTTAAACTTAAACCCCCCCCCCTCCCCTATGAAAACCTTTATTATTTATTACTCCAAGAATTTTCTTCACGGAATAATTTCAATAACATTACTAACCAAACAATTAATCACACACAATGATATCAATAACATCATTGATATTTGAAATATAAATACTCAACAATTTATTTCAAAGATTGTTAAACACCATAATCTATAACCTAATAGATTATACTTTAAATAAGATACATCTATTTTGTATCTATTTCCACTTCATATACCATCATTAATCCCATCATTAATCCCATCATTAAACCTATCATTTGTCTTTAAAGATATAGAGTTTATAATATCCTCTATCTTATTATTACTGAATTAATTACTCTTCTTTATCAACGTAAGAAATAAATGATCAGATAGGTTTTCATTAAATGGTAAGATAGGTTTTCATTAAATGATCAGATATTTCTAAAATTTACTAAATTTATATTGAGATAAAGAATTTGGTATTAATTTAAATTAATCTTTTATAGGGATTAACCAATTATATAAATTCTTAATTATGTCCCATATAAATGAATATGGAGGGGGGTATAGATTATTATACTATATTATAGTATAATGTTATTTAATTAATTTAGTTTCACCTTATAAGGTTACTCACAATATCACCACGGGAAGGTATTAATTAAGATATCAAGGGAGAGGGGTGAATATTTATTTTTGTGTAGAATTAGTATTATTAGGTAATAAGAATACTGCCCATAATAGAAGTACAAATAATCTTGGATCTCCAACAAAGAAGATTAGAGTAATGAATAAGATTAAACCACTAAAGATGTACATAGCATATGTAGGGATAAATCCTGAATCTAATGATGTTACTCGATTAGAAGCAGATTTAAATACATGTACTAATCCATAAGGTCCAACTAATTCAATTGCTCCTCTATCAAGGATTTTATTAGTTGTATAACCAAATCCTAATAATTTATTTAAGATTAGATTATTGTAGATGTTATCAAAGTAGTATTTTTGGTTAAAGAATCGGTAGATTCCTCGTCCTAAACTAGTACTAATGAATTGGTTAGGTAATGAATCAAAGATCCAGTAAATAGCCAGAACTCCAAAAGTACCTAGAAGACTACCAATTAATGGTAAGAATTTAATTGAAGTAGGAAGTCCAAATTCAGTATCTACTAAGATAGAATGGTTAGGATGAATAAATACAGCATTATTATAGAAATCTGTACCCATTCCAACAAATAGATCTTTAGTTACATAACCAAAGAAAATACTGAACACTGCTAATACAACTAAAGGAATTGCCATAATTAGAGGTGCCTCATGAATATTTTGATAGTTAATTTTTGGTCCATTTGGATATCCTAAGAAAGTTAGATATAAAGATCGGATAGAATACATAGCTGTAAATACTGCAGCTACAGAAGCTAACCAATATACTAAATTACCAGAGAAACTGTAATGTCCGTAAGCTAATTCAATAATTAGATCTTTAGAATAGAATCCAGTTAAGAATGGTAAAGCCATTAAACTTAAAGATCCGATAACCATCATAGAATATGTGAATGGTAATAGTCTTGATAGTCCACCAAATTTTCTTAAATCTTGTTCATCATTCATTGCGTGAATTACAGAACCAGCTGATAAGAATAATAGGGCTTTGAACCAAGCATGGTTTACTAAATGGAATAATGCTACATTATATTGAGATAGTCCACTAATTAAGAATAAAAGACCTAATTGAGAACAAGTAGAATAAGCAATTACTCGTTTTAAATCATTTTGTAATAGACCTGTAGTTGCTGCAAAGAATGCAGTTAAAGCACCTACCCAAGTAATTAGAATTAAAGCTGTTGATCCAAATTCTAAGATAGGAGAAGATCGTACAAGTAGATAAACTCCGGCTGTTACCATAGTTGCGGCATGAATTAAAGCTGAAACTGGTGTTGGACCCTCCATTGCGTCAGGTAACCAAGTGTGAAGACCAATTTGAGCAGATTTACCCATAGCTGCAATTAATAGACAAATCGAAATAATAGTAATTAATTCTTCATTAATAAATGGAGCTAAAGAGAATACAGTAGAAAAATCTAGGTTACCAAAAGTCCAGAAGATGGCCCATAGACCAATACTGAATCCCCAATCACCTACTCGATTCATTACTAAAGCTTTGATAGCTGCTTTATTTGCTTGTAATCTTGTAAACCAGAAGTTAATTAATAGGTAAGATGAAATACCTACTCCTTCCCAACCAATGAACATTAATAAATAGTTATCACCAGTTACTAACATTAACATGAAGAATGTGAACATTGATAGGTAAGAGAAGAATCTTTGATTATGAGGATCTTCACTCATATAGTTTGTAGAGTAAATATGAACTAATGCAGATACAATTAGTACTGGTAATAACATAGATACTGTTAAACTATCGTAAATAAATCCCCATGATACAAGTAGGAACTCAGAATCAATCCAGCTCATTAATTTAATAGAAACTGGTGATTGACATAATCCTACTTCATAAAAAGCTACTAAAGCTAATGAAGCAGTTAAAACTAGAGAACTACAAGTAATTAAATGACTACCTGTTTTACCAACTTTTCTCCCTAAAAATCCAGCTACTGTAGCTGATAATAGAGGCAGTGTTAGAATAGCTAAATACATTATGCTTTAATTGCAATGCTACCTCTTAATCTATAATATGCAACTAGAATTCCTAGCCCAATAGCTGATTCCGCTCCTGCAATAGCAATAATATAAATACCATAAGTTTGACCTAAGATATCATCAAAGCTAAATGAACTTAAGATAATTAATAACGTAACAGCTAATAGCATAATTTCGATGGAGATCAGCATTAGGATAATATTTTTTCTATTAAGAACAAATCCTAAAATACCAATAAGAAATAATACCATCGATAAATTCATTATGTTTATTTGTAGTTAACTTTATAATGATAATACTATAACCCCTTGTATATAATTATATACAAAATTGCAATAATAAACATCTTGATCTAATAGATCTTAATGTAGCCATCGTCTAAGCAATTTTATACAGTCGAAGATGGCCCGAACGAGCTTTGCGCGTTCAAGCCGGAGGGGGGCGGAGCCCCCCGATTGGCATGAACAGCGGAAGCTGTTCAAGCCTTTAACTCCTTGACTAATGTTTCCGAGAGTACTTGTAATCCTCTAGGCTTTGGACCCATGGATGTCAAGCACTTAGGATTGTAGCATAATCATAAGAGCAATAGACTGTGCGATCTGCTGCTAAGGTACTTAAAAATACCCTGCTTATTTTATAATCTGTAAATGAATACAGATATTTTTATAAGGGAAAGTTTTAATTTCATTCATTTTGTTCTTTCTAAATAATTTTGAAAGAACAAAACAAGATAGATTTTACAAGACATTATTTTATTGTCTCAATCAGTTTTGAAACAAAATAATAATTCTATACTTTTATAAAATAATTTAAATACGATAAGATAAGCCATATTAAGATAACCTTTAATATATGAATACTGTAAATACCTTTTGTTAAAAATATTAAATCTTATAATTATTCTATACTCGAACCTTAAAAACAAGTTATATTATATACAGCAGATACATTCAAAACTAGTTTTATAAAATCAACTAATTTCATTGTAGTATTTATTCTTTTTTACGTCTACATTACCTTATACAAGACATTTTTTAATTATTAATTTATGGTCTACACTGAGTTATACAAGATCGAGGGGGGGCCGCAGGCCCCCCCGTTGATCAGTCGCGCCGTCGGCGCGGCCGATCTGTATTTAGATATTATATGAAAACCTTTAGTATTCGGGGGGCTCCGCCCCCCGGGTCCCCGCCCGCGCTTCGCGCGGGCAAGTCGCAGGGGGCGCGCAGCGCCCCCTAAGGACACCAAAAAAAGGGACTGAAAAAGGGCAAGGCCCGGGAAAAAGGGCTTGCCCTTTTTCTTGGACCAAAGGAGGGCCTTGCCCTCCTTAGGCCCTTTTTCGGTAACCAAAGAATCGAGGGAGGGCCGAAGGCCCCCCTTGATTCAAGGGGTCGCGGAGCGGCCCCTAGAATCTGTTTTCTTCGGTACTAGAAAAAGGGAGCTTGGCGAGGGAGGGGACAGCTGTCCCCTCCCTGCCAAGCTCAGGCGGCCTTCGGCCGCCCTCGCTTGGCTCCCTTTTTCGATGTCCCTTGCCCGGGCCCCGCGAAGCGGGGCCCGGGCGAAGGGACTGAGAAAGGGGGCGAAGCCCCCTTTCTCGGTCCCAAGTAATTTTTACTCGGGACTTGCCCTTTTTTTTAGTCTATAAAAAAGATATCCTTTATTATATAGAATAATTTGTTCTGGGGAAGAATTGAACTTCCTCACTACGATTTTCAGTCGTACGCTCTACCATTTAAGCTACCGGAACTCTATATTCCTTATAATGATTTTTATTAAAAGACCATAGGCCGTTACATAAATCTTTTATCAATCTTATATAATAATAATTGTAATACAACTTTTGTTATAAAGATAATAAAACAAATTTTATAAATTAGGTATAGTAGGAATCGAACCCACATATGTTTTATTTCAAGTAAAATGCTTTACCAGTCAGCCATATACCTTATAATAATATCATTGTATTATAATAATATTCTAAATGATTTTTATTAAATAGTCTGAAGAGGGATCGAACCTCTAACTTATACGTTATCAACATATCACTCTACCGATTGAGTTACCAGACTTATATAGAGAATTAATTTTTATTATTCTTTTATTATTATAATTATATTTTTATTTAATACAGGAAAAATAAGATTTAAACCCATGACAAGGATTTTGGAAATCAGGAGTGGTAGGATTCGAACCCACGACAAAGATTTTGGAGATCCCAATTATAACCAACTTAACTACACTCCTTTAACCTCATCGAATCTAATACTCAAAGGGTCAAAGCCCGAAGAAAAATAAACTTTCTTTGGGCACGAAAGGAGGTCGTAGACCCCCTTTCTTGCCCTTTTTCGCCTCTTGGACTTTAGTAAAATTAATCCTTACTTATAAATAATAATTATTAATATAAATTAAATTTATGTATTATTATTAGTTTTCAATGGATTAAATGATATTAATGAGATGAGAAGAGTGAAGGGATCGAAATAGGGGTTACGTCTACTGGAAAAATCCATGAATGAGGTATTACGAGTGTCCAAAGATTAACTGGAGTTACAATTTGGTTGGGATCTTACCCGAGTAACTTCTAACCGTAAAGATCTAAATCTCACGAGGTGTTTCATAATGTTAAGAAATTAACGTTGTAACACGGCCGATACTTTGTTAAAACAAACTTTCTCCGGGGTCGAAGAGCCCGGGGTCAAGGCGAAGGGGGCGCGCAGCGCCCCGAATAAAATCAATTTTCTTTGGGGTGCATGAAAAAGGGGGGCTCCGCCCCTTTTTCTAGCGCCCCTTTTGCCAAAGGGGGCCTTCGGCCCCCTTCGGCTAGTTTTTCTTAAACCCAAAATATAAAGATTCGAGGGGCCGCTCCGCGACCCCTTGAATCAAGGGGGGCCTCCGGCCCCCCTCGATTCTTTTTTAATTTTCCAATTACTTGATTATAAAATTTAGATTTTATTAAAACTGAGGTCGTAGGGATTTGAACCCTAATAATACCGATTAAAAGTCGGGAACTTTACCGATTAAGTTACAACCCCTAAATACATTACTTATACTTAATTAATATATCTTAAGATAAAGGGGTATAGGAAGAAATGTTGTTCTAAACTCCGAAGGCGGAATTGCATTTTTTAGCAATTCCGCTAGCGTATTTGGCGGGGATAGCTTAGGGGAGTTGTAGGGACAAAAAGAAAAGAACAAAGGGTGGGAAGAGCACCGGGGTAATTCACCCATGGAGAGGAGAGCAGAGCTAAGAGAGGTGAAAAAAGGGGGAGAGATTGTGGAAAATTCGGGGAGAAGGGGTCGAAGATGGATGAAAGGCGAAGGGAAAGGAGGGGTTATTATAGAAAGGAGGGTTGAGTATGGATTGGATCAAATGGGCGTAAGGGGAAAAGGATTATGGACATAAAGGTAATAAATATCCTTTATGTATGGAGGAGTGGGGTGGTTAGGGTGGGGTTATGTTAGATTAATAGTTTGATAGGGGTGGTAATTATTATTGCTAGAAGTAATTGGTGATAAACTCAATCATGTTGAAATCATTGTTGAAGTTTATTGTAATTCCAAGGAAGGGGTTTCTTGATGTCGACATTATAACATGTTGGAAGTATTCTTGGATGTGTAGAGGGTTGATTATGATTTGATGTTGGTTGGATACTGTGTATCTATCAATTCATGTTTCAAATCTTACTCTTAATAAAAAATCTATTGTTCTATCAATTAAAAGCTCAGGGTATGTCGAATTATTTCTGATATCAATCCAATTTCTTATTTGAGTTGTTAGTGATTGTGATGAGTTGAAATGGGATAATCTATGGATATATTGTAATAACTGTGCATGTAGATTTATATTCTCCCATGGGATAGAATTAAATAGTGCATTATAAATATAGTTATTCTCGAGATTGGTGAAATCTAAAGAGTTTATGTAAGGGTGTGGGATTGCATCGTTTATTAGGTTTATAAGTCTCTGAGGAGAGATTAATGGATAGTAGTTTACAACAGTGTCTTGAATTTGATTAAGTGTGTTGAATGTGTCTCCATCTACTTGGTTTTCAAGGCTTATTTCACCGGCTTCTATTAATTGGTGGTTTTCAATAATTCTGTATTCTTGTGTTGATGAATTGTAGGGATTTGAAATTTGATTAAAATTATTTCTAATCATAATGATGAACGTGTTATGTGGAATATCATCATCATAGTTAGGGACGGGCGGGCCGGAGGCCCGCATTGTCCCAACGGGCCGCTTCGCGGCCCGCCGGGACTAAATCAACAATATCCGTATCATCGTCTGAGGAACTCATTGAAAAGTGACCTGAATCTATAGAGCGAGGGCCGGCTCCGCCGGCCCTTGCAAACGCGGGCGATCCTCGCCCGCATTCGCTGTCTAAAGATTCTAAGTCGTCGACCGGTCCGAAAAAATAGTCACCGGCGATGGTCCATCGGCCCGCTTTTAATAAATTAAATATTTTTAATTAAAATGAAAAACTCCGCGGGCAGCCGGACCTCTAACCCTTCGGTTAAAATCCTGCTGGTGGCGAACCGATGGGATGGGTCCCCGGTCTAAATTCTCATAATTATAAGTAAAGTTAATTATTATGTAAATATTATTTAGACCAACTAGCATAACTGGTAATGCGATAGATTGCAAATCTTCCAGATAACGGTTCGATTCCGTTGGTGGTCTATTATTTAATATAAATGATCTTTATAGTATAATCGATAGATCGGGCGGGCCGGAGGCCCGCATTGATCGGAGGGGCCGCGGAGCGGCCCCTCCGATCTTTTTCCCAGTTCTTTCAGGCTCAATATCAAGCAGCCGAAGGGGGCCGAAGGCCCCCTTTGGCAAAGGGGGCGCGTAGCGCCCCCTTCGCCTTTTGCAAAGCCCGGCGTTGCCGGGCCTTCGCTTTCAGTTCTTAAGCTATAAAAACCATTTCTTTAAAAGTTGTTATTTAAGACGGCCCCCGCGCATAGCGTGGGACTGTCTTGCCCGCGTGCTCTGCGCGCGGGCTCGACGAGGGGGGCAGCTGCGCTGCCCCCCAAGTCAGCTAGGGCTCTATGAGCCTGCGCCGACTTAACAAAAAAGATAATATTGTCTAACCTATATATAATCTATCTATTTATCTAAATAATTTCAGAATCGATTAATTTATATAAGTAATAAATAAGGGGAGATTACTGATTGGTCAGTGAGCGAGCTGTAAACTCGTGAGTCAAGCACTCCATGTAGGTTCGAATCCTGCTCTCCTCAATCTTTACTATTTGGAAAACCCAAATCATTTTAAAAATCCTATATTGATTACCAGTGATTATTTTCAAGAATTTATCTATAAAAGTAATGTAATAAATATATAATGCGGGTTGGTGTAATGGCAGCATACTAGACTCATGATCTAGACGTGGTAGTTCAAATCTATCATCCGCACAATATAATATAAACCTTTTAACATTAGCCGGGATTAAAATGTGACGGGTCAAGAAGAGAAATCAAATATACCTTTTTCAGACGGGAGGGCCGGCACCGCCGGCCCTCTTGGTCATGGCCCGCTGCGCGGGCCAAGACTTTTCTTGATCTTAAATCTTATTTCTTAGGAACTATAATAGTTAGCCAAATAAATTTATTTGGAGGAAAGTCCGAGGCTTATGATTTGAATTATCAAATTAAATAATCCATAATGTAAATCATCTAATGAGAATTAGGGTAATAGAAAGAAATATACAATCAACGTTGAACTCAACGTAGACAGTCGGGGACGGCAGAGCCGTCCATGATTCGAAAAAGGCGGGGTCGAGAAAAGGCCAAAGGGCCTTTTCTTGGCCCACCAAAGGTGGGCAAAGCCCACCTTTGGTGGGGTCTTTTTCTCGTCTTTTAAAATGATCTGAATTAGATTATTAGAAGTCGGGGCCGGCCGGAGGCCGTCCCTGACTCAGCCGCGCGAGCGCGGCCTCGTCTAATGTAGAATTATTTAACCTATGGAAAGCCGAAGACGGCCAAAGGCTGTCTGTGGCATGAACATGCTTCGTGTTCGTACCTTTTATTTAGTATAATAAAAATTTTTGCTAATATAGATACATTAACTTAATAACAGAATTCGGCTTATTTAGTTCTAAGAAAACCTACATTCCCCAGGTCTAAAGTCCGTGGGCTATAAGGTAAAGACATTATGTTCTTTACCCTATTCCTATCAAAACCTTTCTTTCAGGGAGCCGAGGTTTACCGAGGACCCTGAATGGGACCGAGCAGTACCTTGAAATAGATTAATAAATAGAAAAGTTATCTTAGTATTAAGGAAGAATCTTTTCAATATATGTGAAAAACCTTTCTTCTATTTAAGAAGGAGGGGGTTAATCTCAATTGAGATTAACCCGGAGTTTATATATTAAAATAGGTCACAATAGGTAACAAGATTTTCTAAGAATCCTATTGCCATAATACCTGTTGGATAATAATTTGTTACTTGTTCTGTTAAACCTAATAAAGGATTAGCAAATCTAGAGGATTGAATTGAAGATACATACTCAATCGCAGTGTTTCTTCTAGTCGAAGATAAAGAAATATGATTTTTAAATAACCACATATAATAGTTATCGTTAATTCTTCGATCTAAGATTTGAGCATAGGTATATTTAGACATGTCGGCAATATGGAATTTTAACGTAGACACTAGATTGTCTTTAACTTCAATATTATTAATTGACTCTAGATATTTTTTACTATTATCTAAAGTTTTATTAAAATCAAGAGAGGTGACGTTAAACATTCTAATATTATTTAAATATCTAAGACCCCGATAATTATGAATAGAAACTTCATATGATTCATTAAATACGTCATTTGCAGATGGTAGTACCACCTCGTCGGGGTTATGTGAATAAACATATTTAGTTTAAGACCATGTCGACCGTTTTCTAAATAAACTGACTGAAAATTTGTTGACGGTGAGATACTATCTTCAACAGAGCGACCGCCCGGCGGCGCCGGGCTATTGCAAAGGGCCGCGGAGCGGCCCTTCGCTTAAATCAGAAATTAAGTCTAAATTAACGTACGGAAGCTCTAAACCTCTGGAATAGTTAGCTAACTCGGTTTAACTTTTTAATTACATGAGTATAATAAATCATTTTCTAAATAAAAGAAACAGTATAATATAGCCGGGATAATTTAATGGTAAAATGTTTATCTCATACATAAAGCTTGGAAGTTCAAATCTTCCTCCCGGTACTTTATTAAATAAATTTATAAGAATAAGTAATTAATTATTTATATGATAGATTATAACTTCTGCTTACTTGGAGAAATTGGTAAACTCTCCGAATTTAAACTTCGGTGCCGAGAGGCTTGTGGGTTCGAGTCCCACAGTAAGTATATAAACATTATTCACTATTTAGACTCAAAGGGCCACAGGAACTGGTCAACATTAACCTTCAATACCTCTATATAACCTTTAATAAGATAAAGGTTATCGGCCGGGCGAAGCCCGACTGATAACCAGCCCCGGCTTCGCCGCGGTCGGTTATCTTTTATTCTTAGAAAGAAAGGTTTTCACTGGTCCTGGTAGATACATTGTAGGCTAAGTTGTACAATGGTAATATTATGTTATTGATGATCCTATATAAACTATACATTTTATATAGTAGAAGGCCGAGAAAGGAGGTCGTAGACCTCCTTTCTTGGCCAAAGGAGGGGGCGTAGCCCCCTCCTTCGGCCTGTCATACACAGTGTTGAACCATATAATGATAGTTTGGAACTTTCTAGAAGGACTATTAACAGTGTGAATTAAGATAATGTATATATCTTGGTCCTCATCATTATTAATCAAGTTGAGAGCATTTTCTCTAGATTGAAGCATGAACTTCAATGAAGTTTTAAGAGAATTATCGTGAATTAAAAGGTTTTTCATTATGTTTAAATGTTGGTTCACCATGGATTAACGGACTATGACTGTTTATGTGATTCTGTTTATGATTTAAATTTTTAAATGGAAAAATTGTTATACTTTTATAGATAGTAAAAATAAATTATAGATAAAAGTAATAACGAAAAAAAGGATTATAACAACTTCTAATATGGTTAGATGGCTGTTCTCAACAAATGCTAAGGATATTGGTACTTTATATATCATCTTCTCTATTTTTGCGGGTATGATTGGTACTGCCTTTTCTATGTTAATTAGACTAGAATTAGCTGGTCCTGGAATTCAATATCTACAGGGTGATCATCAATTATATAATGTAATTGTAACTGCTCATGCTTTTGTTATGATTTTTTTCCTTGTAATGCCTGCAATGATCGGAGGTTTCGGTAACTGGTTCGTTCCTTTAATGATTGGAGCTCCAGATATGGCTTTCCCTCGATTAAATAATATTTCATTCTGGTTATTACCACCTTCTTTAATTCTTTTAGTAGCTAGTGCTTTCGTAGAAAATGGAGCTGGTACTGGATGGACTGTTTATCCTCCATTATCAGGTATTGCTTCTCACTCTGGTGGATCTGTAGATTTAGCGATCTTTAGTCTTCACTTATCAGGTATTTCTTCTATGTTAGGAGCAATGAACTTTATTACAACAATTATTAATATGAGAGCTCCTGGAATGTCATTCCACAAAATGCCTTTATTCGTATGGGCTGTATTAATTACAGCAGTTCTATTACTTCTATCTTTACCTGTATTAGCTGGAGGTATTACAATGTTATTAACAGATCGAAACTTTAATACTTCTTTCTACGAGCCAGCAGGTGGTGGTGATCCAATTCTATACCAACACTTATTCTGGTTCTTCGGACACCCTGAGGTTTACATTCTAATTATCCCTGGATTCGGAATTGTTAGTCACGTAGTATCTACTTTCTGTGGTAAACCAATTTTCGGATACTTAGGTATGGTGTATGCAATGTTATCTATTGGTGTTCTAGGATTCATCGTATGGTCTCACCATATGTATACTGTAGGATTAGATGTTGATACTCGAGCATACTTCACAGCAGCTACAATGATTATTGCAGTACCTACTGGTATTAAAATTTTCTCATGGCTTGCTACTCTATATGGAGGAAGTATCCGATTCACAACTCCTATGTTATTCGCATTAGGATTCTTAGCTCTATTCACACTTGGAGGTTTAACAGGTGTAATGTTAGCTAATGCGTCTATGGATGTTGCTCTACATGATACTTATTATGTAGTTGCTCACTTCCATTACGTATTATCTATGGGAGCAGTATTTGCATTATTTGCTGCTTTCTATTACTGGGTAGGTAAAATTACAGGTAAATCTTACAATGAATTATTAGGACAAATCCACTTCTGGAGTCTATTCATTGGGGTTAACCTAACATTCTTCCCTCAACATATGCTAGGTCTAGCAGGAATGCCTCGAAGAATTCCTGATTACCCAGATGCATACTCGGGATGGAATCTAGTATCTAGTTTCGGATCTATCATTTCTATTGTAGCTTCATTAGTATTCCTGTACGCATTATACGATTTATTAGCTCGACAAGAGTACAACTTAGCTAATAACTATTGGTACGTACCTCAATTCTTCAGTAGCTCACGAGCAATCGGAGCAACTTCTACAGCTCCAACTTTAGAGTGGTCATTAACTAGCCCTCCATCATTCCATACTGTAAATTCATTACCACTTCAATCTTAATTAAATAAAATATTAACCCC